AAAACTATTTGCTTACTAGATGATCCCTCTAGAGGAGAGGGATTATATGAAATCCGTCTAGTCTAGTTACTTCGTTCTCTATTTCTACTGGCAGGATCCTGAGGAAAAGAATTTCGTTTCCACCGAGCTGAAACAATATGCGATGCGGATGGTTCTAGTAAACCAAAACCACTCTCTTCCAGCTTGTTTGGCTTCAATTTCCCTTTTACAACACCAAAATAGAAGATCTAGTTACGATTGGAACTAAACTTTTGTATCTTCATCCATGGATCCTTAGTCATACTTATTCAATTGGAAGACTGGATCCAGTTCAAAAAAATTATGTTTCACGACTACATAATCCATTTTTATTTATTAAAATTAAAAATGAATTTCTAATAGGACTTTGGATACAAATCGTGAGAATGTATGTTCTTCCTCAAATATGCTATTGAGAGGTAAAGGATTAAACCTTTTTAAGAAATAAAGTTTTTGATCGGAGTATGAAAAAAAACGGAGATACCCCTTCCCTTAACTATTTAAGTTTTTAATAGAACGAATCACACTTTTACCACTAAACTATACCCGCTACATATACATTATTGTATATAAATGGACTCTTTGTCGAACAAAGGAGTGAGACGCAATCAAGATAGGATCCAAATTATGGTGTTGACGCATATTTAATCCTGTTAGCCAGGGACTTAAAAGGGTAAAGGGCACAAAGCTTTTCAAATTTTATAATTTTTTAAATAACATACATAAATTTTAATAAGACTATATATATATCCTTGTTTTGTTGGATTGCTAGTATTTTCGGATTGAAGGGGTCGTTGAAGCTAGACAAAAAGAGGTACTGGCCTGGCCGGTACTTAACTAAGACCCGGCCTGGGCCGGGGGAATAAATCTTTCGTACAAAATCAAAGAAGTAAGGTATTCTTTCTATTGTATTGTAGATACTTGTTTCGAATCATTATCTAAATTTAATTCCTGATCAAATTCGTTCTTTATTTACTCTGAACTTACTTATTTTATATTAATTAAAAATAGGAAATTCCTAATATAAAATTTTATAATTGCATTTTATTTAAATTTAATTATAAAATATTATATTATATAATAATAATATAATATTAATATATATGTATAATAGTAATATATATTAATTCATAATATAAATATAGGAAATATGAAAATAAAATAAAGAAAATATTGAATTCTCCGTAATTTCTTTAATTTAAATTATTTCGATTTTCTTTTCCATTTGGAGTTTGGAGAGATGGCTGAGTGGACTAAAGCGTCGGATTGCTAATCCGTTGTACGAATTATTCGTACCGAGGGTTCGAATCCCTCTTTCTCCGCTCGCTCTGATTACTCGACCCGTTTGATACTTTAGATTTCGAACTTTCAAAAGGAATTGAAATTCCTTGAATTTATCATAGGTAAATTTATAGAATAGATAAAATAATAAGAAAAGTTTAGAAAAAAAAATTATTCCTCACGTCCAGGGTTACGTCCTGGATCATTAGATAAGAATCCGAAGATGAAGAGAGAAACAAAGAATATCACTACTGTGTAAACAAAGAGTTTAAGACTAAGCATTACACAACCTCCAAAATAATCTTATTTTCGAAAAAGGGAATAGATTACCTATTTTTTCTTTTCAACACATCTACTATTTTGTTTTATTTGTTTGTTTCATTTTACACGACCCCCTGCAAAAAAAATTCAATTTTGGAAAAGAAAGTCATTTTTACGAATTTCTTTGTATTGTATGTAATAAGATTTTTCTTTCTTACTTACAACTTACAAAAAACTTCTTGTCATATCGACAATTAAGTATTGTACGGGACCTAGACCCAGTAAACTCTTTGCTCACTGAAAGGTGAGAACGAGTAAATAAGCTGATCCAAATTCATCTTTGCGGTTATTTAATATTAATATACAATAATTGAAATTTTGGAATCGAGGGTTTATATTTATAATAATAATGTAATACTTAGTCGATCTTATTCATTTTTTGAATTTTCTTATCGAATAAATCATGAATCGATTTGGATTTGGCAAAATAAGTCTATTTGGCAAAGTATTAAAAATTTTATCGAAAACTTACAGCAGCTTGCCAAACAAAGGCTAATAGAAAAAAGAAAAGAGGTATAACAGGCATAACATCTACGATTGGATTGAAAACTGCATAAGCTTCGGGCAATTTGGCAAAGAAAAAACTGTTCGAATAAAGGACAGAATTAAGACAGATACAGATTAAGCTAAAGATATTAAGCATAACAAGCATTTCGTTCTTGTGTATTAGATAATTTTATTTTGATTGAATTATTTTTATAAGGGAAAAATTAAAAAGAAAGGAATTCTACTTTCATATATTATCTTAATTGAATTCTATGTAATGATCAATGAATTTTTTACATTATATTATAATTATATATATATATAATTTATATGTTATATGGTTATATGTCTTAAATTCTAGCAACAAAAATATGCTACATATGTATTTCATATGTATTTATTTTTCATATGTATTTATTATGTATTACGTATTATGTAATGTACTTTTTCTAGTCTTTACTAGTGCCAAAGGATCAAAATGGGGCGTGGCCAAGCGGTAAGGCAGCGGGTTTTGGTCCCGTTACTCGGAGGTTCGAATCCTTCCGTCCCAGATCCTATCTATCAGAAACAGAAGATAGGATCACACTGTATCCCACATAAAAATCCCACATAAAACAAAAAATCTTTAAGAGAACAAAAAGTTGTTCTGAATTCTTAGAATGTATTTTTTTTTTAATTTTTTTTTTATTAAAATTATTTTTTGGTTTATCATTCACATTCAGAATATGCTCGTACTATAGTTATATTCATTTTTAAGTTAGTTACCCATTTAACTAAATTTAAATTGAATATAACATATTCATCAAATGTGAATTATCACATAATGCATTCTGAATTGCAGCGTGAAACAAAGGCATCCCTCTTCCCTTCCACACAACGCCTAAAGTAAAAAATAGGTATCCCCATTTTTCTATGTGGAGATGATACTAAAGAGTAGCGAGTTTTTGTTACTAATTTCATCAGTTTCATCATTAGTCTTAGAAAATCTCTAAAGTTGTGGTATGGTAACAAAATAGGAGAATTGTCGGAATTCCATTTCGTTCTATCTTATATCTTAGATTCCTCAAATAAAAATTATTGGAAATATATGTTTGTAAATCCATGTAATGTAAAATAAGGATTGGTGGAAATTAGTATATTTTATATACTTGTACTTGAACTTTTTTATGAAATTGATGGAAAAATTGTCGAACCTGAAGTAAAACAAAATAAAAAAAAATCCATATACCATATAACCATAAAAAATCCATATGATCATATCATATAAAATAAACAAGGTAAAGTCCTATACTCATATATATAATATAATTGTAATTATATAATTATATAATTGTAAATAATTGTAATATGCTTAATAATATTTTTTTTATTTAATAATATTAAATATTTTTTTTATGAACTCTTGGTTGGTACTTGAAAAAGTATGATAAATCAATAGTTTCTAGAAATTTACGACCTTTTGTTTTGGGGTCGTTGGACGAGTTTATTTGATTAATAATGGATTTTGCTCCAATTTTTTAAACTAAACATATTAAATTAAAATTAAGAAATTTTAGTTTTATAGTTTTTTTGTTTGTTTTTGTTTGTTATATTATATAAATATGTATCCTTCATGATTGACCATCCTGAACAATCTGTTGGAGATGTAAATGAGTCTTTAGCAAACGTTTTTTTTATAAACTATGTTTTATTCATATGATAGAATATCGAGGTAAATAAATTTGATCCTTACTGAACTTTATCCTTATCCCAGATTCGCAAAAAGTATATAGAATACTTTTCTATCCATAGGTAGAAACTATCCATAAGTAGAAAGTATGGACTATTATATACTGCTTGTTGAGCCAATGACTATTCATGATTACACATATTAAATGAAATATATTTAACCTTAAATATATTTCATCGTGGTTTGAAATTCAATTGAATTTTTTTTTTTTATATATTTTTATATTAGAGGAATGTTATGGTAAAACTTCGTTTGAAACGATGTGGTAGAAAGCAACGTGCGACTTGAAGGACATGATCGGCTGTGGATTTTTACATCTACCATTTTCCATAAAAATGAAGATGCTCTTGTCTCGACATAATTTGTTCTGTTCCATTAGGAATCTAATTTGTCTTAGATTGATAGTACGTGATGGAGCTCGAGTAGAAAAGATTGATTTATTTATCAATACAATATCAAGGGGAAGAATCTAGGGTTAGTGCTAATCAATCAATAAGTTAGACCAACTTTGTAAATATATCCTCAATATCAATAAAAAAAAATCGAAAGGTTTAAACTTGAAACAAGTTAAAAAAAAAAGTTTTTTTTTCGATAAAAAGAAAGGTGTATCCTAGGAAATCAATTCTTCGTATTCTATTTCTATGGGTATTCCATTTATATAGAAGAAAATAACAAAAAACAAAAGGTATGTTGCTGCCCTTTTGAAAAGGAGTAAGGATCACCGAAGTAATGTCTAAATCTAATGATTTTACAAAGGAAAGATAAAGGATTCCGGAACAAGGAAACACTATTTTCAATTGTCTCAAGAAAGGGATCAGAATAATTGACTCGGGATGAGACAAACAAAAGAGGTTAGAGACGGCTCAATAAATGTTTAAGGATTCCCCTGGGACTATGTCAGAATTACCCAACTTGAGTTATGAGTACGAATGAAAATTTTTTTTCTCGAGTTCGAGCCGTATGAGGATAAAACCTCTTATACGTTTCTGGGGGAGATTGTTTATGTGCATCTATCCCAATGAGCCATCTATCGAATCGTTGCAATTGATGTTCGATCCCGACGAGAAGGGAGAGATCTTCGAAAAGTGGGTTTTTATGATCCGATAAATAATCAAACTTATTCAAACGTTCCTGCTATTCTATATTTCCTTGAAAAAGGTGCTCAACCAACAGGAACTGTTTCTAACATTTTTAGGAAAGCAGATTTATTTAAATTTAAAGAAAAAATTTCGAGTTTAAAGTTAATTAGTTAAAATGAAAAGTTAATTAAAAGAAAAAAGACCAAAATAAAGAAAAAGGGGGGGAGGAATAAATATATATATAGTGTAATTATTTACCTACAATTTATTATCTATAATTTGTTCTTTTCCTGTTATAGGAATCCAACAACAAACAAGGAATTAATCTTGTTTATCCTTTATTGATTGAATAAACCTGTCTGTCTTTATCTCTTCCTTATTTTATAAAAATTTCTTATTTATTTATATTTTTTTTGTTTGTGCCAATCCAACAAAAATCTTTATTTGATTTACTTCAGTTTTTTATTCGTTTTATCACCATTCTAGTCATATTTATATTGACAATGTTATATTGAACAAATATAATTGATCGTAGATAAAGAAATCTCTTTATACTGACCCTATCCTATATTGTATTATTGGATTTGGTTTTCAATTCACTTCAGTTAAATGACGGGTTTGTATTGCCGGGTTTACTGTCATAGACATGACATAGAAGATGTTTTTTTTCCTTAACTTGGGTTAAATAAAAAAATGTATAAGGTTGGTCCGTAGGAATTTTGGCATTTCTATTAGGAATTTGGTGTTTTTTACTATGATCTATACATTTTACATTTTTTTCTAATTGATCAATAAATCAACAAGAAAGATTTGTTCTTAGTTCAATGTTTTGATGGGGTCGCGCAGTCTAATTCAATTGGTTTTTTATTTCGATCGTATCTACATATCCAACTTTTTTTTTGAAGGGTTGGGTTGCTAACTCAACGGTAGAGTACTCGGCTTTTAAGTGCGACTATGATCTTTTACACATTTTGATGAAGCAATAAATTCGTCCAGACTTTTGGTAGAGTCTATAAGACCACGACTGATCCTCAAAGGTAATGAATGGAAAAAGCAGCATGTCGTAATACGTAATATAATAAAATAATAGATTTATTATTTTATTTTCATTGAAAAAATTTCAAATTAAAATGAAAGTGAAATTAAGAATTTCTCCTTACTCAATTCTTACAATTTTTTTTGGTAGGGAAGTGGACAAAACAAATTCAAATTTATAGTTTGGTCTAGTGAATAAATGGATAGAGCTTCATGGCTCCAATTCCAATTCTGATAAACCAAAAAGCAACGAGCTTATGTTCTTAATTTGAATTAAATGATTACCCGATCTAGTTAGACGTTAAAAATGGATTAGTGCCTGGTACGGGAAAGGATGGGGTCTCCCGTGAGGAGACCCTTGATTTTTTTTTTTTTTTTTTTTATGAATCCTAAATATTTATTATTTGGGTTAGAGACGAATGTGTAAAAGAAACAGTATACTGATAAAGATAATTAATTCCAAAATCAAAAGAGCAATCAGGTTGCAAAAATAAAGGGTCATTATCCTCTTGTAATTATAACGAAGATAAACCATTTTTGATAGAAAAAGGGGAGTAAAAAAACCTATTGATTGGATTCCCTCTTTCCTTTACAGGTTTTTTATTATTATTGTATATATACATAATCTTCTTTATTATACATAATACTCTGTTTTGACCATATTGCACTATGTATCAGTTATTTTATAACTCAAGAAGTTCCTTCTACCTCTGCTTCACGTGGAAATATAAATGGAAGAATTACAAGGATATTTAGAAGAAGATAGATCTCGGCAACAACAGTTTCTATATCCACTTCTCTTTCAAGAATATATTTACGTATTTGCTTATGATCATGGGTTAAATAGTTCCATTTTTTATGAACCCCAAAACTCCTTGGGTTATGACAATAAATTTAGTTCAGTACTTGTGAAACGTTTAATTATTCGAATGTATCAAAAAAATTATTTGATTTATTCGGTTAATGATATTTACCAAAATATATTTGTTGGGCATAACAATTATTTTTATTTTCATTTTTTTTCTCAGATTCTATCTGAAGGTTTTGCAGTCATTGTAGAAATTCCATTTTCGCTGCAATTAATATCTTCCCTTGAAGAAAAAGAAATACCAAAATCTCACAATTTACAATCTAGTCATTCAATATTTCCTTTTTTAGAGGATAAATTATTGCATTTAAATTATCTGTCCGATATACTAATACCCTATCCCGTCCATATGGAAATCTTGGTCCAAATGCTTCAATCCTGGATCCAGGATGTTCTCTCTTTACATTTATTGCAGTTCCTTCTCCACGAATATTATAATTGGAATAGTCTCATTATTCCGAAAAAATCTATTTACGTATTTTCAAAAGAAAATAAAAGACTATTTTGGTTCTTATATAATTTATATATATATGAATACGAATTTCTATTAGTGTTTCCTTGTAAACAATCCTCTTTTTTACGATTAATATCTTCTGGAGTCCTTCTTGAGCGAATACATTTTTATGTAAAAATAGAACATCTTGGAGTGTGCCGAATTTTTTGTCAGAAGACTCTATGGATTT